GTACTTGGGAGCCTATGGATGAAGACATGGTCTCTCTGGATCCCATTCAATTTCATTCGGAGGAGGAGCCTTATAAAAATCGTATCGATTCTTATCAAAGAAAGACAGGATTAACCGAGGCTATTCAAACAGGTATAGGGCAATTAAACGGTATTAACGTAGCAATTGGGGTTATGGATTTTCAGTTTATGGGGGGTAGTATGGGATCCGTAGTTGGGGAGAAAATTACCCGTTTGATTGAATACGCCACTAAAGAATTTCTACCTCTTATTATAGTGTGTGCTTCCGGAGGGGCACGCATGCAAGAAGGAAGTTTGAGCTTGATGCAAATGGCTAAAATATCTGCTGCTTTATATGATTATCAATCAAATAAAAAGTTATTCTATGTACCAATCCTTACATCTCCTACTACCGGCGGGGTGACAGCTAGTTTTGGTATGTTGGGGGATATCATTATTGCCGAACCCCATGCCTACATTGCCTTTGCGGGTAAAAGAGTAATTGAACAAACATTAAATAAAACAGTACCCGAAGGTTCACAAGCGGCTGAGTATTTATTCCAGAAGGGCTTATTCGATCTAATCGTACCACGTAATCCTTTAAAAAGCGTTCTGAGTGAGTTATTTCAACTCCACACTTTCTTTCCTTTGAATCAAAATTAGAACATGCAGTTGAATTATTTTGAGCAAACAAGTAATTAGTTTATCGGAATAATAGAATTTTATCTTTCTATACCTTACGATAATCCTATTTTGACTAAGAATCCCTGCTGGATGGGATTCTAACAAACCCTTTAATATATAAAACTAAATAAATAGAATCTAATTCATTTTTAAGAAACTTTTTGCTTAGTAAATTCAATTTGAAGACAAGAGAAAAAAATGAATCAAATAATATCTCATCCATATCCTTTCAAATCTTTCATGTAGAGGGATGAAAAACTACATTATATACTCATTTAGAATTAGAATAGATTAGAGAGATATTAAGTAATAATAATTCCAATTTAGAATTATCAAATTATACTTATAATAAGATATAAGATATCTTTATATATAATATCTTTATATTCTATAAATATAAAATCTAAATTATAATAACAGGTACAAATAGTAAAGCGAGGTACCCATTCTATGACAACTCTTAACTTTCCCTCTGTTTTGGTCCCTTTAGTAGGCCTAGTATTTCCGGCAATCGCAATGGCTTCTTTATTTCTTCATGTTCAAAAAAACAAGATTGTTTAGAGCCGAGGGCACAAAATCTCATTTTTAAACTGACGCTTGTATCATAACACAGATATCCTTTTAGCAAAATATGGTATAAGCGTCTTCCGACGAAAATCTCCCAAAATGCTATATTCTAGCTATTTTCAAATAGACCCGAATTGGCGGACGGCTGAATTGTAAAGTTGGTCTATCTATATGCATGTGGCTATCTTTAGTGAGATCATACGAAGGGTATGTTATTAGTTTAGATCTAACCAATTTAATGAATTACTCCTAAAGGTTCACATCAAACTAGTGCTAGTTGATGCGAGTTACTTCGGAAACAAAAGGACTAAAGTAAAATTCATTTGGGGTATTCTCTCAATTCCAAAAAAAAGCAACTGGATCAAGTATGAGTTGTCGATCAGAACATATATGGATAGAACCTATAACAGGGGCTCGAAAAACAAGTAATTTCTGCTGGGCTGTTATCCTTTTTTTAGGTTCATTAGGATTCTTGTTGGTTGGAACCTCGAGTTATCTTGGTAGAAATTTGATATCTTTATTTCCGTCTCAGGAAATCGTTTTTTTTCCACAAGGAATTGTGATGTCTTTCTATGGGATCGCGGGTCTTTTTATTAGCTCTTATTTGTGGTGCACAATTTCGTGGAATGTAGGTAGTGGTTATGATCGATTTGATAGAAAAGACGGAATAGTGTGTATTTTTCGTTGGGGATTTCCTGGAAAAAATCGTCGGGTCTTCCTCCGATTTCTTATAAAAGATATTCAGTCCGTCAGAGTAGAAGTTAAAGAGGGTATTTATGCGCGTCGTGTCCTTTATATGGATATCAAAGGCCAGGGAGCCATTCCATTGACTCGTACTGATGAGAATTTTACTCCACGGGAAATGGAACAAAAAGCTGCTGAATTGGCCTATTTCTTGCGTGTACCAATTGAAGTATTTTAAGAAATGAGCCGACAAATGCATGCTTTCTCAGCAGGAGGGCAAAAACGCAAGAATCCTCTTTTTCTATAACATAACTTAATTGAAATTTCTTCAGAACATCCATTCGAGTCAAAGCAGACATATATGGAACAATTAAAAAAAAAAATAATAATAAAAAAGAGTGAATAGATTCATAGATTCGATAACTTGTAATAGAACTGATGCGTGAGAGAAATATTAGATTACATAAAGTCGACGAATAAGATTCATTAACAATTCACAGATGAAAAAATGGCAAAAAAGAAAGCATTAACTCCTCTTTTCTATCTTGCATCTATAGTATTTTTGCCTTGGTGGATTTCGCTCTCATTTCAAAAAAGTCTGGAATCATGGATTACAAATTGGTGGAATACTAGGCAATCCGAAACTTTTTTGAATGATATTGAAGAAAATAGTATTCTAGAAAAATTCAAAGAATTAAAGGAACTCCTCCTCTTAGAGGAAATGATCAAGGAATACTCGGAGACACATCTACAAAACCTTCGTATAGGAATTCACAAAGAAACAATCCAATTAATCAAGATACACAATGAGGGTCGTATTCATACGATTTTGCACTTCTCGACAAATATAATCTGTTTCATTATTCTAAGTGGTTATTCTATTTTGGGTAATAAAGAACTTGTTATTCTTAACTCTTGGGCTCAGGAATTCCTATATAACTTAAGTGACACAATAAAAGCTTTTTCTCTTCTTTTATTAACTGATTTATGTATCGGATTTCATTCGCCCCATGGTTGGGAACTGCTGATTGGCTTTGTCTACAAGGATTTTGGATTTGTTCATAATGATCAAATTATATCTGGCCTTGTTTCCACTTTTCCAGTCATTCTAGATACAATTTTAAAATATTGGATTTTCCGTTATTTAAATCGCGTATCTCCGTCACTTGTAGTGATTTATCATTCAATGAATGACTGAAAAATTATCTACCTAATCTAATTATAATGTTTCTTATTACTTTGCAGTTGTACATAAGCAAAGCATTGAAAAAAACTTTATATTTCTACCCATCCCGGAGATTCATCCTATATTCCTATAATTAATCCAGTCAAATTATTATTATTCCAGTAAATAACAGAATCGTGGATAGGAAACTCCATTAGTGACCTACCCCAATTTATTGTAGAAATTTTCGGGATCAATGGTTGGACCATGCAAACTAGAAATACTTTTTCTTGGATAAAGGAACAGATTACTCGATCTATTTCCATATCGCTCATGATATATATCATAACTCGTACATCCATTTCAAATGCATATCCCATTTTTGCACAGCAGGGTTATGAAAATCCACGAGAAGCCACTGGACGTATTGTATGCGCCAATTGCCATTTAGCTAATAAACCAGTGGATATTGAGGTTCCGCAAGCGGTACTTCCCGATACTGTATTTGAAGCAGTTGTTCGAATTCCCTATGATATGCAACTGAAACAAGTTCTTGCTAATGGTAAAAAGGGGGGTTTGAATGTAGGGGCTGTTCTTATTTTACCAGAGGGTTTTGAATTAGCCCCTCCCGATCGTATTTCCCCCGAGATAAAAGAAAAGATGGGCAATCTGTCTTTTCAGAGTTATCGCCCCAACCAAAAAAATATTCTTGTCATAGGCCCTGTTCCTGGTCAGAAATATAGTGAAATCACCTTTCCTATTCTTTCCCCCGACCCCGCTACTAAGAAAGACATTCACTTCTTAAAATATCCTATATACGTAGGCGGAAACAGAGGAAGGGGCCAAATTTATCCTGATGGGAGCAAGAGTAACAATACAGTTTATAATGCTACAGCATCAGGTATAGTAAGCAAAATCCTACGAAAAGAAAAGGGGGGATACGAAATAACCATAGCGGATGCATCCGATGGACGTCAAGTGGTTGATATTATCCCTCCGGGGCCAGAACTTCTTGTTTCAGAAGGTGAATCTATCAAATTGGATCAACCGTTGACAAGTAATCCTAATGTGGGCGGATTTGGTCAGGGAGATGCAGAAATAGTACTTCAAGATCCATTACGTGTACAAGGTCTTTTGTTCTTCTTCGCATCTGTGATTTTGGCACAAATCTTTTTGGTTCTTAAAAAGAAACAGTTCGAAAAGGTTCAATTGTCCGAAATGAATTTCTAGACTGGCGTATTTATCGACATCAAGTTTGTAAAAAGCATTAGCAACTATCTATATAAAAAATGAAATTAGAAAAAGAATTTTGTTCTTTTAGACTCTTTTTCTATGAGATGCCGGGAATTCCTTGTACGACATTCCTAGACATAGTATATAGAAAGACTATTTGACTTGACCCCTTCTTTTTTTTTTTTTTCAAAATTGGGGCTATGTTGCTATTATCAGATTGAAATGTAAAAAATGCATTTCATTCTAATACATTTCACTTTGGCTAGATCCTATCCAAAAGTAAACGGGAAATAGAACGGATAAATATAAATGAAGGGAGCAAGTATTTCTGGGAGGGTTTATTCGTCTTCCTAGTCTTCGACACAAGAAAAGGGGTGTGAAAAATCCTTTTCTTGTGTCGAAATAATAATGATTCTTTATACTGTTCGTCAAACATTCCTAGTGTTAGTTTCTGTTTTTTACAGATGTATCAGAACGTTTTTTGGAGTTATTGCGTATTTTATTAATTATTATATTATAAATTCTATTACAATAATTAATAATTACGTATACTATAAAAGTGGTGGACAAACAAAAGAGGAGGGGAAAATTTGTTGAGTAAATAGAACTTCGTCAATGAACTTATAAAAAAATATTCTAATTATTAAGAACTCAACGGGACCTTCTAA